CTATTGGTACTAAATGAAGTAGTATTTACCTCCAATGCAGAACCTATAGATGTAACCTTTCGCTCAATACTAAAATTGATAATTGAAGCATCTAAGGCTGCATCAATCGAGGATACACGACAGAAGGAATTGCTCTATCTCTAAACTTCACCTTCACCAAGCGTAGGTTTTTTTCACTAATTTTTTTTTCTATTCCTAACTACGTTCTTTTTATCGTAAAACTGAGGGGTAAAAAAAAACAAGAAAAAATCAAATCGCACCATCTCTGTAATAGGTAAATGCCTTTTTTTCCCCTGAAGTTGTCGGAATTATTCGTAATAAAATATTGGCTACAATTGAAGAGGTCTTATCAATAAAATTTCCATTTATTCGAGATCTAGGCATAATTAGCAATTCATTCTATAATTCTTATCATCCCCTTTCGGGGAAAATGATCCCACAAAAAAAGGAATTGTACAGTAAAAAATAACATAAAAACAGACTTATTGGAAAAAATGTGGTGTCTCCCTTTTGGACAAAGATGAAATGAAAATAATTGAATCAGATTATATTTCATTCCAATTTCGTAGTATACCGATGACTTTTACTATTTCATCTAAGTTGAAGTTTTCTATAGATTTTGAGAACTCGAGAATTTTTGATTTGGTTATGATCCAAAAAGGAAAAGAATAGAATAATAATTCAATCAAATTCAAATAAAGTAACCATTCTTTGTTATTTTTTTTTTATAACGTGTATGTGCCACACCATACAATTGAAATAGTTGAAATAAAAAGATTCATCGGACGATTCATTAATTCCATGGGTTAGCTGATGAAAGAAGTTGTTGATAAATCTGAAATTGAAAAAGGAATTTCTTCTTATGGAACCATCGCATCGGGCGGTCATACATGTACTACAATTAAGAGAATTAAGATGAAGGACTCGCTATTCATTCGGGTTTTGGTCAAGAATAACATTCTGTAGGAGAGATGGCCGAGTGGTTCAAGGCGTAGCATTGGAACTGCTATGTAGACTTTTGTTTACCGAGGGTTCGAATCCCTCTCTCTCCGTTTCTTTTCTTACCTACTACAATGTATCAAAGAAAATAAGAATTTCTATAATTATTATAACGCCTTATTTAATAGACATTATCTATCCCTAATTAATACCTGCGAAAATACAAAGAGAAATATCGTCTTGATATTGAAAAGAAGAAAAAAATCAAAAGAATCCTATTGACGATCCTTTTTTGATACGTGAATGAGACAGGGCGCGCGGTACTCTATTTACTTCAGCGAAAGAAGTAAAAATTGGTATGAACCTTGTTTTTTTATTTTTGTTAGAATCAAGTCTGACGGGAATAATATTCTACGACCAACAACTCATTTATTTTCAGACCGATCAATTTACTATCTATTATTTGATTTACAAATCCTTTAGATTGTAAGGAGTCAATAGTCAAATGGTTTGGCAATTCCCCGCGGGGGGATGAAACAATAGAATTTTGAATCAGAGCTTTCGATCTTTCTTTATCCTTCGTAGTAATAATATCTCGGGGTTTGCAACGATAACTTGGTATATCCACTATACGACCATTAACTAAAATGTGTCTATGGTTAACTAATTGTCTGGCTCCTGGAATGGTCGAAGCCATACCCAATCGAAAAAGGATGTTATCCAAACGCATCTCGAGTAGTTGTAGTAAAACCTGGCCTGTTGACCCTTTGGCTTTTCCAGCAATATGCACATATTTAAGTAATTGTCGTTCTGTCAGACCATAATGAAAACGCAATTTCTGTTTTTCTTCTAAACGAATACGATATTGTGATCTTTTTCCAGAGCGCAATTGGGTTTGAAGATCACTTCTGGACCTGGGTCTTTTACTAGTTAGTCCTGGTAAAACCCCCAGCCGGCGTATTTTTTTGAAACGAGGTCCTCGGTAACGAGACATAGAAATGATTCACTTTTATTTGACAAAAAAATATAAAATTAGACTGAACTAAAGGATCAGCAAAGCAAAACTCAATTAACTAAAGTCCTACAAAACAGAATAAAATAAATTTGATCAATTAAATTTTATCAATATTCGGATTTTTTGTATATATATTTTTTGTATATATAGGAAATTCAAGCGAAGGTTACGTTTTCCAATTTCTTCTGTAGAGATCTAATTGTTCTAGTCAACTTTTTTCTTTATAGCTATAGCTGCAAGTTATCATGACATAATAGACCGATGATCCGATATTTAGAGAAAGCGAGAGTAGAGATTTTCAATCATGTAAATAAAAAAATAGATAAAAAAAGAGCCGGCTATCGGAATCGAACCGATGACCATCGCATTACAAATGCGATGCTCTAACCTCTGAGCTAAGCGGGCGGATATAAGAGCAATAGTGTATAGCAATACAGGAAACTATTGGATCTTAGCTATTTCCTAGTGATTCTTATTCTTTTCTTTATTGATTTTTTCAATTTCTTCTATTTCTTAAATATTAGTTATATATTTTAGATTCTATTTAGAAAATAGAAAAGAAAACTATTTCTATCTAAAATTAGATATTAGATATCTAAATAGAAATCTAAATTAAATAGATCTCAATATTCTCAATATATCAATATATATTCATATATATGAAAAGAAAATATCAATGAAATTAGAATTCGAAATGAAAAAAAAAAAGAAGAATGAATATCGACCCTTCCACTATTCAAAACTACACTGTAAAAATGAAGGAGTAGGAAAGGCATATATATATATGTGGTATATATCTATCCATATTGAATTGCGGTATAGATCAATGATAAAATCATTTTATATTGAAAAAATAGGGTTTATAGATGAAATGATAGAATATAGAATAGAGGAAAAAAAGAAAATAACATCATACACTTTTTCAATATAGGAATGAATCATTACCTAATGGCTTCAATAGTGCCAAGATAAATGAAAGAGCTGGATGGAATTACAGCTGGATCCTTGTCTCAAAGGAAAGGAAGGGGATATGGCGAAATTGGTAGACGCTACGGACTTGATTGGATTGAGCCTTGGTATGGAAACCTGCTAAGTGGTAACTTCCAAATTCAGAGAAACCCTGGAACTAAAAAAGGGCAATCCTGAGCCAAATCTTTGTTTCGAGAGATAAAATGAGAATAAAAAGGGGATAGGTGCAGAGACTCAATGGAAGCTGTTCTAACGAATGAAATTGATTACGTTACGTTAGTAACTAAAAGACTTCTATCGAAATGACAGAAAGGATACGTCTTATATACCTAAGACGTACGTATACATACTGACATAGCAAACGATTAATCACAATCCAAATCTTATATCGAATTCTATTCTGTATCTTCTATTCTGTATCTCTATATATTTAGCTATGAAATTGGAAATTTATTTATGAAAATCTAAATCTTCTCTTTCTTTATATTAAGAATATTAAGAAATATGAGTAATATAATAGTATGAGATAAGGATCTATAATAAATCCTATATTTCTATTCTTTTTTCATTAGAATGATAGAGATCAAAAAGATATATGAAAAATTGAAGAGTTATTGTGAATCAATTCCAATTGAAGTTGAAAAAAGAATAGAATTCGAATATTCAATAATCAAATTATTCATTCCAGAATTTTTGATAGATCTTTTGAAATTTAATCGGACGAGAATAAAGAGAGAGTCCCATTTTACATGTAAATACCGACAATAATGAAATTTATAGTAAGAGGAAAATCCGTCGAATTTTTTAATCGTGAGGGTTCAAGTCCCTCTATCCCCAATAAAAAACCCATTTTACTTCCTCACTCTTTCTTTATCCTCATCCTCTTTATTCCTTTTTTTTCATCAGTGACTCAGTTTAAACAAAATGAAATATCTTTCTCTTTTTATTCACTCTGTTCTTTCACAAATGGATCCGAATCTAAATCCTCGTATCTTTTTCTAATCCAATCTCATTTGTTTTGTATAATATGATATGAAGATATATGTTCAAGGAATCTCCGTTATTGAATCATTTGTAGTCTATATCTTTTTCCTTACATTTACAAAAAAAAGTCTTCTTTTTGAATTTTTGAAGATCCAAGAATTTCAAGGGCTAGAGCCAATTTGTTAAGATTTTATTTTTTAGTTCTTTTCATTGACATAGATAGAAGTACTCTGCTAGGATGATGCACGGGAAATGGTCGGGATAGCTCAGTTGGTAGAGCAGAGGACTGAAAATCCTCGTGTCACCAGTTCAAATCTGGTTCCTGACACGTGAATAATGTATCAGATAAATATTTCTTAATACCTCATACAAATGAAATTAATTCATTAAGCTGGATCGGGTTTGAGGATTACTCCTGAGAGCAAATACTTTTATGCATACCTCTTCTGGTTTATCTCTACCATAACGTATTTTTGTAAGGTGATACACACTAGCTAAAAATCCGCCTGGTATCATAGGCACACTGGGAGCGTAAATAATTGTAACCATATACATATGAAATGACAGCAATGGAATTACAATCTAAAGATCTATGAATTAACTAATGCTTGACTAGCCAATCAGATAAATGAACCTGCATCTTCTTCATCTCTCTCACATTTCTCTTTGTATGAATATTGAACATTGACCAATGAAATTTTTAATGATTGACCACTGTTTCTTATTTTGTACAAAATAACCCTGCCTTATTCAAAATTCGTAGGAAGATTGGATTTGAAAAAGATTTCAAATCCAAAAGGTATCTCTGAAGTAGATGGTGATTTATAGAGGAATCCTTGATCATAATTTTCAGTATGAGTACTGCGTCGAAGGTAAACCCTGTGATTAGTAGTAAAACATCAATTTTCCTGTTGATATACAGTTCTATATCTTGGCACCAACTCATAATGATCAAAGTCAAATCGCGAGCCTATTCATGAAGAAAATTCAATAAAAAAACAACTGGTACCATAGATAAGCGGCCATAAACTGGAAACCGATTCCAGAGATCATTCAATGTAGTTTAAATAATGAAATTGGGGTTATTTGGTTAAGTAATGGAAACTTAACCAAATTAAGAAATGTTTCAATGTCATCCTTTCCTTCCCTTTTATTTTGATTGTATAAATATTCAGCTAAGACCATTACAACGCTCCTTTTCGCCATGCATAAACTGAACCGAAAGCTTAGAAGCTTCTACAGATACACCCAATACATCAAAGCTCATTGTTCATGGATAATGAAAGACCGTTTCAACAGCAAAAACTAGAGCAAACATGTAATAGCAAATTAGGATTTGTACCCAAGCATCCCCCATTGGTTCTCTATCTGATTCATAACTAGAAAACTTTTCTGGACCTTTCCTAAAATACCAGAAATGACAAATGTCAAGATAGAAATAACGCTTGATATGATATTATTAGGACTGCCCAGAAAATATCATATTCGTGAAACAGAAATAGAAAACTATGAATGTGGAATAGGTTGAATTATTCCATTTGAATTGGAATTTGAAAATCATATAAATCATATAGAACTTCTTAGATGAAACAAGAAAAGATTTTTGATCCGCATAGTTGAGAGTTTTTTTGCTGTAGGACATACCTTGTTTCAAAATTCATCTAATGTCATCCTACTTCTCTTTTTCTTTTTTTTTTCTCTTTTCAATTCTCTTTCTATATGTGATGTGTAATATAGAATGCTCTTATACTTAGTTCTTTTTCTTTTCTATTCTACTTATTCTTTTCTTATACTTAGTTTAGACTTATTATCTTATATAATCTTATAGATATTTTTTTTATTTCATATTGATTTTCTATCTTATCAATCTTATAAATAGAAAGTGAAAGTAAAGAATTCCCTATCTTATATTATTATAAGAACTTTTCTATTAACTTAGAATAATTCTAGATAGTAATTCTAGTAATTTAAATTAGAGTAATATACTCTATTACTAATAGAATATTAATAGTATAGTAATAGAGTAAAGAATCAATTCAATTTAAAAAGAAAAAGATGATAAAGAACATATGTAATTTCTTCATGAAATTGGATGAAGAGAGATGGGTATTTGATCCGAGATTTTACAAATACTAATTAGGTCCGTTGAAATGAATTATTGTGTTTATTTTCTTGTTCCTACTACTACTACTCAAATTTCTATACAAAACAAAAATGAAATAAATATAAAATATATTAGGGCTATACGGACTCGAACCGTAGACCTTCTCGGTAAAACAGATAAAACTTATTATTATCGAAATGATTCGAACTGTTTCAAAGACCCAACATGCATTTTGTTGCATTGGGCTCTTTCATCAACTGATGTAAAGATCAGTTAGTCCACCATAGTTTTCTTTAGAGGAAACTAAGAAGATATTAAGATGGCTCCATGTGCTCTGATTCATTATTTGTATCCTGATCTAGGAGCAATACCAAAGTGTTTCAAAGAAGGGTGACCTTTATTTAGGTCTGCCTTCGGCCTAGATCAACCTAAATGAAATGCAGTCTCTATCGCTCCGCTGCAAGAGTCAAATATGAGACTTCATACACCTCAAAGCTCATAGAACGAAAAGAGGTTTTTTTGAGATCCTTATACTCATTATGCCTGGCATTGAATGGGCTGAGCATTTACCTTATAATGGCAGGTTCTATTTGATTTAGCACCGGAATTCACACTTGAACCGGATCAAACCAAATTTGTCAGGCTATTTTTCTCTTGTTCTCTCAAATCTACGGAGTAAGACATCGACTTCTCAAAAAGATCAATTATGGTCATTGCATAATGAGCTTCTTTGAAAAACATTGGCGCACGTGTAAACGAGGTGCTCTACCTAACTGAGCTATAGCCCTTGTCATAACCATTTTAATATATAATATATAGACAATTTTTTGTCAAGAAGGGTATCCCATAATATCACATGATAACTCTCTGATCTGTTTATGTTTACTGGTAAAAGATTAATATTGCTTAGAAAACATATTTTACCTATAATCCATCGAAGTGATGGAGACCCTTTTTGTGGTGATAAATGACCTACTTAACCCAGTGGTTAGAGTATTGCTTTCATACGGCGGAAGTCATTGGTTCAAATCCAATAGTAGGTAGAACTTATTAGATACCGGATTCCATGGTATCTAATAAGTTTTTCTACTCATCCTATTTTTTTTCGTTCTGTTCTATCATCAGATTAATCAAATTAGACTTAATTGTGGTCAATTTGTGGAATCAAGATGTAGTGTGTAGTATATAATAAAGAAATCTTTTTATTTTGATTGACTGTATTCACTACTAAGAGGAAATTACTTTGACAGCTTCTACTCGTGTCCTAGCTCGTCTGAGAGCTAGATTTGCCTCAATTGCTTGTCTCTTACCCTCAGCTTTGCTCAAGTTAGCTTCAGCTATTTCAAGAGTTTGTTGAGCTTCTTGTGGATCAATGTCAGTACTAATTTCCGCACCATTTCCTAAAATGGTGATCTCATTATTACTTATTCTAGCAAAACCGCCCATAAGAGCTACCGTTAACCATCGATCTTTTAGCCGTATTCTCAAA